TTGAAAAACTCAACAGGAGGGAGGAGAAAGAAATCATAGTGACTTGGTCTCGGGCATCTACCATTATACCCACAATGATTGGCCATACAATCGCTATTCATAATGGAAAGGAACATTTACCTATTTATATCACAGATCGTATGGTCGGTCACAAATTGGGAGAATTCGCACCTACTCTCACTTTCGTGAGACACGCGAGAAACGATAATAAATCTCGTCGTTAGTCGTTCTACTAAGTATTCATGTGAAAAGCCTTATCTTAATAGTATTTAGACTTAAGAGTCTTTATCTTATAGTAAGAGTATAGGTATATTTCTTTTCTTTTTATAGTAGACTAATATACTAAGACTTAGACTTTTCTGACTTATCTTATACTATACTTCACCTAAGCACTTATCATTGGGAGAACTTTTATGATAAAGAACGAAAATTCGGATAGAGAAGCAAACGCGTTAGCTCAACATATATGTATGTCTGTTTTCAAAGCACGAAGAGTAATTGATCAGATTCGCGGACGTTCTTATGAGGAAACACTCATGATACTGGAACTAATGCCTTATCGGGCATCTTATCCAATCTTAAAATTAGTTTATTCTGCAGCAGCAAATGCTAGTCATAATATGGGTTTGAATGAAGCTGATTTATTTATTAGTAAAGCTGAAGTCAATAGAGGTGCTATTGTGAAAAAGTTAAGACCCCGGGCTCGAGGGCGTAGTTATATGATAAAAAAAACCACTTGTCATATAAAGATTCTTTTAAAAGAAAAATAGATATTTTTGATTCATCTAAATTCATCTAAATAAATATAATTTAGATTCCTATTTATAAAAAAATGGATGGAAAAATAATAGAAAAATATGGGACAAAAAATAAATCCACTTGGTTTCAGACTTGGAACAACTCAAAGTCATCATTCTTTTTGGTTCGCAAAACCAAAGAATTTTTCCATGGGCCTACAAGAAGATGAAAGAATACGGAATTGTATTAAGGACTATGTAAAAAAAAATAAGAGAATATCCTCAGGTTTCGAAGGAATTGCCCATATAGAAATTCAAAAAAGAATAGATTTGATTCAGGTCATAATCTATATTGGATTTCCCAATTTATTAATAGAAGGACGAACACGGGGAGTCGAAGAATTACAGATGAATGTACAAAAAGAGTTTCATTCTGTAAACCGGAGACTCAACATTGCTATCACAAGAATTGAAAAGCCTTATGGACAACCTAATATTCTTGCAGAATATATAGCTTTACAATTAAAAAATAGAGTCTCATTTCGAAAGGCAATGAAAAAAGCTATTGAATTAACTGAACAAACGGGTACAAAAGGAATTCAAGTCCAAATTGCAGGGCGTATCGACGGAAAAGAGATTGCACGTGTCGAATGGATCAGAGAAGGCAGGGTTCCCTTACAAACAATTCGCGCTAAAATTGATCACTGTTCCCATACAATTAGAACTATCTATGGAGTCTTAGGCATAAAAATTTGGATATTTGTAAACCAAGAATAAGAAAATAATAATAATGGACCTTTCTTTATCTCGCCATTCTGCTCATCGATAGAAAAAATTTAGAAACTATTTTCTTCTTTTTATTTTTTTTTTTTTCTTAATCAAAGAAAAACGAACAATTATAATTCTATAAGGTTAAATAAAAATTTGATTTACCCTTTAATTTAATTTAGATTTTAGTATAATTGCTATGCTCAGTGTGTGACTCGTTAGTTTTTTATTTAGAGTTGAGAATTGAGATTGAAAAAAAAACAAGCTGACCCCACTATAAACTTAGTAACTATCAAAACTAAAGAAACTCAAAACTAATAACCAACTTATTGCTTCGTATTGTCGAGATCCCAAGAAACAGTCACTATATGACTGAATCGATCATATAGTTGTAGCAACTGAAATTCTTTTCATAAAAAAGAAATATGATTATGAATTGTGAAAAAAAAAGGGATGTGGAAAAATGGAAGGATGATAGAAAGAGAGAATAAAGATCTCAATGATATATGATTCCCATATGTATGGTTTATGAAGAATTACCCCATAAAAAAGGCAGTGTTATAAAGCATCAACATCAATATACAATAAAAATACAAAATATACAATTCCAATATAATAATAAATAGACAAATAAAAAAGAGAAATAAAATAGAAACATAGAAGAAAATAGAATAAATATAATAAAAGAAATTAAATTAAAATAAGAATCTAAATAATCTAATAAATATGTATAATATAGTCTATTATGTATCTAATAAGATAGAAATAGATAAAGAAATAATAAGATATCAAATATCAAAGATAGAAAAATCTATAATATAAAAAATAGAAAATAGAGAATAATTTAATCGAGCTTCGGGTTAAGAAAAACTGAGGAGATTGACTCGGAAACAAATAACAGATTTTGTTGAGAGCTCCATTGCAGAGTTCAGGCCTAAGCATTAATGGAGAAGCTATGGGAACGATGGAACCTGTGACTACATAGGATTTTATTGAAAACAAATCAATCCTAATGATTCATTGGGTAGGATGGCGGAATGAACCAAGAAAAAATGGATTTCTTCTGAAGGGTCATGAATTGACCCTACAAATGAAGGAGGAAAGAGTCAATATTCGCCCGCGAACCCTTTCTTTCTTTTTATTTAATTGAAGAATTTCATTTCTTGGATGACTCTTGGCGTGATTCAATAGAGGTAAAGTAAAATAATTTATAAATCTTGATAAAAGAAAGAAGCATTGTATATAAACAAACACGCCTAGTTATCTAGTTATATATACAGCTACCTATGTAACAAATTCAATATCAAAAAAAATTAGTATATTCTTTCTTTTGATAGAGAATGAAATACATAAATACATGTATATATGTAATATTATTGAATCATTTCATTCGCGAGGAGCTGGATGAGAAGAAACTCTCATGTCCGGCTCTGCAGTAGAGATGGAATTCAGAAACAACCATCAACTATAACCCCAAAAGAACCAGATTTCGTAAACAACATAGAGGTAGAATGAAGGGAATATCTTGTCGAGGCAATCATATTTGTTTTGGCAGATATGCTCTTCAGGCACTTGAACCTGCTTGGATCACAGCTAGACAAATAGAAGCAGGGCGAAGAGCAATGACACGATATGCGCGTCGTGGTGGAAAGATATGGGTACGTATCTTTCCCGATAAACCTGTTACTGTAAGACCTACAGAAACACGTATGGGTTCGGGCAAGGGATCCCCCGAATATTGGGTATCCGTTGTTAAACCGGGCCGAATACTTTATGAAATGAGTGGAGTATCAGAAACTGTAGCCAAAGCTGCTATGGAAATAGCTGCATGCAAAATGCCTATACGAACTCAATTTGTTATTTCAGGATAGGTAAACAAAAGTAAAAGAAAAAGGAGTATTGAGAATGAAAAAACAACCACGGATTTATTTATCTCTGGACAGACAATATTTCTTTTTTCCCCTTGCATTGAAATAAGAGATTCAAATAAAAATGATATGATTCAACCTCAGACCCTTTTGAATGTAGCGGATAACAGTGGAGCTCAAGAATTGATGTGTATTCGAATCATAGGAACTGGTAATCACCGATATGCTCATATTGGCGATGTTATTGTTGCTGTAATCAAAGAAGCAGTGCCCAACATGCCTCTAGAAAGATCAGAAATAATTAGAGCTGTGATTGTACGCACGTGTAAAGAACTCAAACGTGACAACGGCATGATAATACGATATGATGACAATGCAGCGGTTATCATTGATCAAGAAGGAAATCCAAAAGGAACTCGAATTTTTGGTGCGATTGCTCGGGAATTGAGACAGTTGAATTTTACTAAAATAGTTTCATTAGCACCCGAAGTATTATAGATGAAAATAGGCTATATCCTATCTATATATCTATATATAGAATAGAATATTCAAATATCTGAAATAGATCCGATTAATAGATTGTGTCTCATGCATATACTTTAAATTTCTAATAATTTTTTAGAATTGAATAATTTCAAAAAAAAAATTCAATAAAAAATAAAACAAAAAAGAAGCATGTTGATTATATCAAAATGAGGAGGCACCAATAACTATAGTTCGTCATGGGTAGGGACATTATTGCCGATATAATAACTTCTATAAGAAATGCTGACATGGATCAAAAGGGAAGAGTTCAAATAGTATCTACTAATATCACTAAAAACATTGTGAAAATACTTTTACGAGAAGGTTTTATTGAAAACGTTCGAAAACATCAAGAAAGTCAAAAAAAATTCTTGGTTTCAACCTTACGACATAGAAAGACTAGGAAAGGTAATAAAATAATTTTAAAGCGTATCAGCCGACCTGGTCTACGAATCTATTCCAACTATCAACGAATTCCTAAGATTTTAGGTGGAATGGGAATTGTAATTCTTTCTACTTCTCGAGGTATAATGACAGATCGAGAAGCTCGACTAGAAAAAATTGGAGGAGAAATTTTGTGTTATATATGGTGATTCTCCTCGGGTACCCTAATTTTCTCTCGAACTTACTATTTGTAAAATAGAGAAGAGAAGTGAATTATAGAACTCTTCCTCTATTAGTTGATACTTAAAGGGGGTTCCCTGGAATGAAAGAACAAAAATTGATTCATGAGGGTTTAATTACTGAATCACTTCCCAACGGTATGTTCCGAGTTAGGTTAGATAATGAAGATCTAATTCTAGGTTATATTTCAGGGAGAATCCGGCGCAGTTTTATACGTATACTACCCGGAGATAGAGTCAAAATAGAAATGAGTCGTTATGATTCAACCAGGGGACGTATAATTTATAGACTTCGCAAAAAAGATTCGAACGATTAGATCATTCTTATTAGATCATTCTTTTAAACATCCTTTTCGTAGGGATATAATTCGAAGTTAAAAAATGCAATAAACTGATTTTTGTTTCCAAAAAAATAGATTCAGAATGAAGGTAAGGAATTCTAAATATGAAAATAAGGGCTTCTGTTCGTAAAATTTGTGAAAAATGTCGCTTGATTCGTAGGCGGGGGCGAATTATAGTCATTTGTTCCAATCCGAGACATAAACAGAGACAGGGGTAATCCTTCTCAAGTTCTAAATCAAGAACTTTTTAAAAGAAAAACCCATGTACATGTAAAAAGAAAGAAGAATGGATTCGTTTTCATATGAAATGGATATCCCCGTATCTTTCTGTAGATTTCTGATTCTTCTTTCTTTTTATTTTATTCTTATGAATATGATATAATAAAATATGACAAAACCTATAGCAAAAATTGGTTTACGTAAGAATGCACGCATTGGTTCAAATAAGAATGAACGTAGAATACCAAAAGGAGTTATTCATGTTCAAGCGAGTTTCAACAATACTATTGTAACTGTTACAGACGTACGAGGTCGGGTAGTTTCTTGGGCTTCCGCAGGTACCTCTGGATTCAGAGGCACAAGAAAAGGAACACCCTATGCTGCTCAAGCCGCAGCATTTAATGCTATTCGTACATTAGTTGATCAGGGTATGCAACGAGCAGAAGTTATGATAAAGGGTCCAGGTCTCGGAAGAGATGCGGCATTACGAGCCATTCGTAGAAATGGGATGCTATTAAGTTTCGTACGTGATGTAACACCCATGCCGCATAATGGATGTCGCCCCCCTAAAAAAAGACGTGTGTAGAAATAAGAATTAAAGAGATTCCAAGAGAAATAAATGATTCAATGATCTGATCCAATAATCATAAATAAAAGAAAAATAATAGTATGGTTCGAGAAGAAGTAGCAGTATCCACTCGAACACTACAGTGGAAATGTGTTGAATCCAGAGTAGACAGCAAGCGTCTTTATTATGGTCGTTTCGTTCTGTCCCCGCTTATGAAAGGTCAAGCCGATACCATAGGTATTGCCGTGCGAAGGGCTTTACTTGGAGAAATAGAAGGAACATGTATCACACGTGCAACATCTGAAAATGTGCTGCATGAATATTCTACGATAGCAGGTATTGAAGAATCAGTACATGAGATTTTAATAAATTTGAAAGAGATTGTACTGAGAAGTAATCTCTATGGAGTTAGGGACGCATCCATTTGCGTTAGGGGTCCCAAATACATAACAGCCCAAGATATCATCTCACCGCCTTCTGTAGAAATAGTTGACACGACACAGCATATAGCTAACCTGATAGAACCAATTGATTTGTGTATTGAATTACAAATCAAGAGAGATCGCGGATATCGTATGAAATCCACAAACGACTCTCACGATGGAAGTTATCCTATAGATATTGTATCCATGCCTGTTCGAAATGCGAATCATAGTATTCATTCTTATGGGAATGGGAATGAAAAACAAGAGATACTCTTTCTAGAAATATGGACGAATGGAAGTTTAACTCCTAAAGAAGCACTTTATGAAGCTTCTCGTAATTTGATTGATTTATTGATTCCTTTTCTACATGCAGAGGAAGAGGACATGAATTTCGAGGAAAATGAAAACAGATGGAATCTACCCTTTTCCTTTCAAGACAGATTCACTAATCTCAAGAAAAACAAAAAAGGAATTCCATTGACATGTATTTTTATTGACCAATCAGAATTGTCTTCCAGGACCTATAATTGTCTCAAAAGGTCCAATATACATACATTATTGGACCTTTTGAGTCACAGCCAAGAAGATCTTATGAAAATGGAATATTTTCGCATCGAAGATGTAAAACAGATATTGGGTACTCTACAGAAGCATTTTGCAATCAATTTACCTAAGAAAAAGTTTTCATTTTAAATCCATTGGAATTTTGTCATTTTTAGAAATAAAAAAGAATAGAATGAGTTTTTAATCTCCGACACGGTCCATATATTTGCAGAATAGATCATAATAAGATTGATGTATCTAAGGAAGATCCAGAAGGGGATCTTCCTTAGATACCTATGTCGTGGTATTTCACGGTTGAATCAATTTGAAAAAGACCTAAAGTTAGGGATTTCTCAATAGGTAAAGTTGCTCCGATACCTAACCAAAGAGCTACTGCGGTACCGATCAAAAAGACTGTTGTAGCTACTGGACGACGAAATGGATTTTGGAATTTATTGACATTCTCCAAAAAAGGTACTGTCAATAATCCTATTGGTACTGAAACCATTAAAAGAACACCCAATAACTTATTGGGTACTGTGCGAAGTATTTGAAATACGGGAAAGAAGTACCATTCGGGTAATATTTCCAACGGAGTTGCAAACGGATCTGCCGGTTCACCGATCATTGACGGCTCTAGAACTGCTAAGCCCACATTACATGCAATAGTGCCTAGAATTACTACTGGAAAAATATATAAAAGATCATTGGGCCATGCAGGTTCTCCATAATAATTATGTCCCATCCCTTTAGCCAATTTAGCTCTTAATACAGGATCATTCAAATCAGGTTTCTTTGTTATTTGGATAGGTGAATCCTTGTGGATCCATCCCCCAAAGGAACCGGACATGATAATTTTTTATCATCCGGCTCGAGCAAGAATCAAAAGAATTACAGAAATAGATCCATAGAAGATCTATATTTCATACATATCTACATATAGAGTGACTCTATGTAATAAAAGATTTATCAAATTCCATTTACCCGAGTTGCAACGATTCATTGCAAAGAATTCAGTTCTGGCAACAAGGAAATGCTCAATATCCAAGTAGGCTTACAAATTCGATCATGATCAAGTGCTTTTTGGATTGTCTCATGTCTTTTGGTTGGTATTTATCCCCACAACATCTCGATTGTATTACATACAAAAATACAAAGTTTTTACTTGTTACTAATAAAGTCTAGCCCCTGTTCTTCCTTAGATCCCTTATTTCACTCCGATAGTATCATAGATCAGGGTCGATGCAGAGGAAATGAATGCATCTACATACTATAAAAAACTTACTAAGATTACTATCAAATTAATACGAAATACTAATACTATCAATTAATTATAATAAAATGACTAAAAAAAAAAAAAGAAAAATCAAACAAAGTGGAATAAATAGAACATTGGATCATTCCACATCGCTTATTCTAGGGATCTTACGGAGCCTGTTCATGCATGACATGATTCGGGTATGATCATAGAAAATATTCTCCTCAAGCGAACCGGCCTATCCTATGCTACATAAAGGGACTGACGTGATGGTTGGATGCGGAGACACATTGGGTTGTGAATTCCAACGTGGCGGATAAAATCATATATCCGCATGGGCCAATCAATAGTTCAAGTCACACACTCCCATAATCCATCCTCTTTTAGGAAAATATACTTCAACTATTCGATTCGTATCAAATAAACAATACTTCAGAGTTGAATAGAAGTATCCAAATAACATGTCTTATTTTTAAATAATCCATATTTGTAGCAATGAAAGACTCTTGTTCCTCCCCGATATGATAAATTACGAATATCTAGGATCTGCCTTCTCTATAAAGGACCCGAAATACCTTGCTTACGTATCATTGGAAAATGCATTAACATAAATACGGCAGTAAGAAGAGGCAATACAAAAGTATGTAAACTATAAAAACGAGTCAAAGTGGATTGGCCCACACTAGCACTTCCACGTAATAATTCTACCAAAGGCGATCCTATTATAGGAATAGCTTCAGGCACGCCTGTTACAATTTTTACTGCCCAATAGCCAATTTGGTCCCGAGGTAAGGAATAACCAGTTACGCCAAAAGATGCGGTCAATACAGCCAGAACCACCCCTGTAACCCAAGTTAATTCGCGGGGTTTTTTAAACCCACCCGTAAGATACACACGAAATACGTGCAAGATCATCATTAGAACCATCATACTTGCTGACCATCGATGAACTGATCGAATTAACCAACCAAAGTTGGCCTCAGTCATTATGTATTGAACAGAGGAAAAAGCCTCTGTAACAGTTGGACGATAGTAAAAGGTCATAGCAAAACCCGTAGCTACTTGTACTAAAAAACAAGTAAGTGTAACCCCCCCTAGACAATAAAATATGTTGACATGAGGAGGAACATATTTACTAGTTATATCATCTGCAATCGCTTGAATCTCGAGACGTTCCTCGAACCAATCATATACTTTATTGAGATAGGTAACCCAAGAAAGACTCCCCCTCTGAGAGCCGTATATGAGAATTTCATCTCGTACGGCTCAAGCCGTAACACACAAATACTGGTTTCAACGGATATGGAATAGCGAGTTTAAAACTTCTTGTGGCTTAGCCGCTTGACTCGATTTGACCCAAAGATATGAAGTAAGAAAAATCCGGAATCTCTTCTTTGTGATGATAATGCCAAGAAATAAAATCTCAAGTTGGCTCGTCCATCTTTCTTTATGTTAATCGTGACAGGCCTCTTGAATCTTCTCTTCCCTATCTTTTTTTTTTAATAGGAATTCTCTTGTTGAGACCCTATGAATCAATTGAAACCTCAGATTCATACTAGAACCACGATGATTTAAGAAAGCCAAAGCTAAACTCAAAGGTTTTCTGAGTAAAAACCATTTGATCATCACTTCTTAAATGAATGTAATAACTCAAAAAAATCTAGAGAAAGAGGTTTCTTTCGGTCAAAAGAAGTATGAAGAAAAAAATTGTTTGATTTATAAAAGACCTATTTCCATTTTTTTGAATCCGGTTGCGAGGTCTGAATAATAGGTATGAATCATAGTTCAAATATTTCTTTTCTTGATCTATTCTATATAGTCCGTGCTCCAGAGACTAGAATAAATATCTGACGAGGTAGAATCATCTTGATAGAGATGACAGGTCCATTCTCTGTATTATCAATAGGATCAATTATAACAAGTCACACGCTCATATTCCGGAAATGAAATATCGAAACAAATAAATTTCACGATCGAACTACCAGAATGGTCTATAAATCCAAGTCTTAGGTAATCTTAAGTTGAAGTATTCAGTATTTTAAGCATTAAGTAAGTATAAGTAAAATACTCTTTTTTTATTGAAAAACTAGGACTTCCTAGTTTTTATGAACTAATTAATTGAAAT